ACACAACACAAGAAAAGGTACGTATAAAACAAGCAGAAGGCTGGGATAAGCGTTTCCTTACTCGAGTACTAAGAAGCTCTATGTTAGTAATTCAATCGATTCTGAGAAAATATATTATATTACCTTCATTGATAATAGCTAAAAATTTGGGTCGAATGCTATTATTCCAAGATCCCGAGTGGTCCGAGGATTTTAAGGATTGGAGGCGGGAAATTTATGTTAAGTGCACTTATAGTGGTGTTAATTTATCTGAAACAGAATTTCCGAAAAACTGGTTAACAGAAGGTATTCAGATAAAGATCCTATTCCCTTTTCGCCTGAAACCCTGGCACAGATTTAAGACTAAGATACAAACCTCTCAGAAAGATGCAAAAAGTGAAGAGGAAGCTGATTTTTGTTTTTTAACAGCTTTGGGGTTGGAAACTGAAATGCCCTTTGGTTCTCCCCGAAAACGACGTTCGTTTTTTGAACCCATTTTTAAAGAACTAAAAAAAAAACTATTGAAAACTAAGTTTTTTATAGTTTTAAGGGTCTTCAAAGAAAGAAAAAAAGAAAAAGAAGGAAAAATAAAAGAACTTTCAAAAAGAAACTTGAGAGAAATCAATGAATTGGGTGAAACTCAAAAAAATTCGATACTCAGTAATCAGAAGATTCACGAATCGTCTATTGAAATTTCATCTATGGATTGGCCAAATTTCTCCCGTACCGAAAAAAAAATGAAAGCTCTAACTATTAGAACAAGCAGAATACGAAATCAAATAGATAAAATTACAAAAGCAAATAAAAAAGGCTCGCTAACTCAAGAAACAAATATTAGTTCGAACAAACCAACTTATTCTGCTAAAATGAAAATATTAGACTCATCCAAAAATATTTTGAAGATATTCAAAAAAAGAAATACTCGATTAACCCGTAAATCCTATTTTTTTGTAAAATTTTTTATTGGAAAGCTATACAGAAAAATTTTTTTAGCTACCCTTACTATTCCAAGAATCAATGCAAAATCTTTTCGTGAATCAACAAGAAAAAAAATTAAAATTTTTGAGAAAAACATCCACAATAATGAAGAAAATCCGGAAATAATTAATAAAACAAATCAAAATCGAATTCACTTTATTTCGACTGTCAAAAAATCACTTCTGAAGAGTAGTAATAAGAATTCAAAGATTTCTTGTAATTTATCCTCTTTTTCACAATCACAAGGATATGTATTTTACAAATTGTTACAAGCCCCAATTTTTAACTTTTATAATTTAAGACCTATTCTTCAATATCCCGGAACATCTCTATTTCTTAATAATGAAATAAAATCTTTTTTTGACAAACACGGAATATTTAATTACCAATTAAGACATAAACCTTTTTGGCATTTTGGAAGAAATCTATGGAAAAACAGGTTAAGCAATCATTATCAATATGATTTCTCTCGGATTAAATGGGCTAGATTAGTACCACAAGAATGGCGAAATAGAGCCCATCAACGCTGTATGGCTCAAAATAACGATTTCACTAAAAGACATTCATATGAAAAAAACGGATTAACTCATTGTGAAAAACAACATTTTTTTGAAGCAGACTCATTACATAATAAAAAATCTAATTTTAAAAAACACTATAGATATTATCTTTTATCATATAAATCGATTAATTATGAAGATAAGAAAGACTCATATAGTGATAGATCACTAGGCCAAGTAAATAATAAAGAAGAGTATTATTATAATTCCAATCTAAAGAAAGGAATTTTATTTGCTATGCTGGGAGGTATCCCTATCAATAATTATCTCGGCGAAGATGATATTATGGATATGAACAAATTCTTGTATAGAAAATATTTTGATTGGAGAATTCTTAATTTTTATCTTCGAAATAAGGTCAATATTGAAGCCTGGGTTGATATGGATACTGGTACCAACAGTAAGCAAAATACTAAGATTGGGTCCGATAATTCTAAAAAAATTGATGCAATTAATAAAAGAGGCCCTTTTTATCTTACAATTCATCAAGATGAAGAAATTAACCCATCCAACAAAAAAAAAACACTTTTTGATTGGATGGGAATGAATGAAGAAATACTAAGTTGTCCTATATCAAACCTGGAGCCTTGGTTCTTTCCAGAATTTGCGCTACTTTTTAATGCATATAGAACAAAACCATGGATCATACCAATCAAATTACTTCTTTTAAATTTTAATGGAAATGGTAAAAAAATTCTAACCGGAAAAGAAGAAGCGTATCTTTTTATATCATCCAATCAAAAAGAATATCTTGAATTATCGAATCAAAGTCAAGAAGAAAAAGAGCTCGCAGACCAAGGGAATCCGGAATCAGATGCACAAAACCAAGTAAGTCTTGAATCAGTTCTCTCAAACCACGAAAAGGATGTTGAAGAAAATTCTACGAGATCAGACAGGAAAAAACGTATAAAGAAAAAGCAATACAAGAGAGAAACAGACGTACAACTTGATTTCTTCCTAAAAAAATATTTGTGTTTGCAATTGAGATGGAGAGGTACTGTTTCTTTCAGGGAAAAAATACTCAATGATATGAAAGTATATTGTCACCTGGTTCGACTGATAAATCCTAGCGACGTTACTATAGCCTCTATTCAAGGAGGAGAAATTAGTTTGGCTATTTTGATCACTAAGAAGGATTTCGCTCTTACAGAATTGACGAAAGGGGGAATGCTTATTATCGAACCCCGCCGTTTGTCTGTAAAAAATGATGGCCAATTTTTTATATATCAAATCGTAGGTATTTCATTGGTTCATAAGAATAAGCGCAAAATTATTAAAAGATACCACGAAAAAGGCTATGTTGATAAAAAAAATTTTAATGAATTTATTGCAAAACATCAAAAAATGACTGGAAATAGAAACAAAAATCATTATGATTTGCTTGTTCCTGAAAATCTTTTATTCCCTAAACGTCGTAAAGAATTAACAACTCTAATTTTTTTCAATTCGAAGAATCAAAACGGTATGGAGAGAAATCCATTATTTTGTACTAACGTAAAAAGTGGGGGTTACTTTTTGGATAAAAACAAAGATTTTTCTAAAAAGAAAAATCAACTAATTAAATTAAAGTTCTTCGTTTGGACCAATTCTCGATTAGAAGATTTAATTTGTATGAATCGCTATTGGTTTAATACCAATAATGGGAGTCGTTTCAGTATGGTAAGGGTACATATGTATCCACGATTGAAAATTCGTTAATAGTGTGCTTTTCCTATCGACCATGTCCATGTTTGGGACATGAAAACAAAGAAATGGATCCATGTCTTGTCTTCCATTCCAATATGATACAAGATACCAATTTAATGGCATACATATTAATTAGATCCATAAATGAATCAAGAAGCTATTTTTTTTTAGGTCCAATTTTTCTGTTTTGCCGAAATATACCATCCTTTTTTTTTGATCCCAATCCAATTGAAAATTGGATTGATTATTGATTTTCTAGCAAGTTCATAACGAACTTAAGATTATTGTATATATCAAATTCAAGTAACTAGTATTATTATCACTGATCAGTAAAATTAATCTTCAAAAAAGGAGGGGGAGAGGGTTTCTTTTTATGGTAAAAAATTCATTCGTCTCAGTTATGTTTCAAGAAAAAAAAGAAGAAAACTGTGGATCGGTTGAATTTCAAGTATTACGTTTCACTAATAAGATACGGAGACTTACTTCACATTTAGAATTACACAGAAAAGACTATTTATCTCAAAGGGGTCTACGGAAAATTTTGGAAAAACGCCAACGGCTACTAGTGTATTTGTCAAAGAAAAATAGAGTACGTTATAAAGAATTAATTAGTAAGTTGAATATTCGGGAGTCAAAAAATCGTTAATTTGAAAAAAAAAAAAAGAATTTCGAATTATTTGATTTTGAATCTTGATGAACTTTTTGTTGTTTTCAACAATTCATGTAAGAATGAATCGAGTAAAAACCTATGAGTATACTAGCTACAGAAAAAGAATTTATGATAGTCAATATGGGACCTCACCACCCATCAATGCACGGTGTTCTTCGTCTTATCGTTACTCTAGATGGTGAAGATGTTATTGACTGTGAACCAATATTGGGTTATTTACACCGAGGGATGGAAAAAATTGCGGAAAACCGAACAATTATACAATATCTGCCTTATGTAACCCGTTGGGATTATTTAGCTACTATGTTCACCGAAGCAATAACTGTAAATGGACCCGAACTCTTGGGAAATATTCAAGTACCCAAAAGAGCCAGCTATATACGAGTAATTATGTTGGAGTTGAGTCGTATAGCTTCCCATCTGTTATGGCTTGGCCCTTTTATGGCAGATATTGGTACACAGACTCCTTTCTTCTATATTTTCAGAGAAAGAGAATTAGTATATGATCTGTTCGAAGCTGCCACCGGTATGCGGATGATGCATAATTATTTTCGTATCGGAGGAATAGCGGCTGATTTACCTCATGGTTGGATAGATAAATGTTTGGATTTCTGCGATTATTTTTTAACAGGGGTTGCTGAATATCAAAAACTTATTACGCGAAACCCTATTTTTTTAGAACGAGTTGAAGGAGTAGGCATTGTTGGTGAAGAAGAAGCAATAAATTGGGGTTTATCCGGACCAATGCTACGAGCGTCTGGAATAGAATGGGATCTTCGTAAAGTTGATCATTATGAGTGTTATGACGAATTTGATTGGGAAGTCCAGTGGCAAAAAGAAGGAGATTCATTAGCTCGTTATTTAGTCCGAATCAGTGAAATGACGGAATCTATAAAGATTATTCAACAGGCTTTAGAAGGAATTCCAGGGGGACCCTATGAAAATTTAGAAATTCGATGTTTTGATAGAGAAACCGATCCCGAATGGAATGATTTTGAAGATCAATTCATTAGTAAAAAGCCTTCTCCCACTTTTGAATTGACGAAACAAGAACTTTATGTGAGAGTAGAAGCCCCAAAGGGGGAATTGGGAATTTATCTGATAGGAGATCAAAGTGGTTTTCCTTGGAGATGGAAAATTCGCCCGCCGGGTTTTATCAATTTGCAAATTCTTCCTCAGTTAGTTAAAAGAATGAAATTGGCTGATATTATGACAATATTAGGTAGTATAGATATCATTATGGGGGAAGTTGATCGTTGAAATGATAATTGATACACCAGAAGTACAAGATATCAATTCTTTTTCTAGATTGGAATCCCTGCAAGAGGTCTATGGGATCATGTGGGTGCTTGCCCCTATTTCGACTCCGGTAGTGGCAATCCCAATAGGTGTCCTAGTAATTGTGTGGTTAGAAAGAGAAATATCGGCAGGAATACAACAGCGTATTGGGCCTGAATACGCCAGTACTTTGGGAATTCTTCAAGCTTTAGCAGATGGGACAAAACTACTTTTCAAAGAAAACCTTCTTCCATCTAGAGGAAATAGTAGTTTATTCAGTATTGGACCATCTATAGCAGTCATAGCAATTCTACTAAGTTCTTCAGTAATTCCTTTTAGTTATAACCTTGTTTTAGCTGACCTCAATATCGGCATTTTTTTATGGATTGCCATTTCAAGTATTGCCCCTATTGGACTTCTTATGTCAGGATATGGATCAAATAATAAATATTCCTTTTTAGGCGGTCTGCGAGCTGCTGCTCAATCGATTAGTTATGAAATACCATTAACTTTATGTGTTTTATCAATATCTCTACGTGCGATTCGCTAAAACCTAAACTTTTCGTTTTCCTATTGTTTTGCTTTTCGTTCTAGAAAAAAAAAAGAACTTGAATAGAAAAATAGAGATCTTCTGTTTTTTATTCATTTATTCTTTAGGTTAATAAATTAGGTTAATAAAAGAAATTTGATAGTTATATATGAGTGAAAGAAAACAACTTTTTAATTCGCAGTACAGGTGGCTTAAGTCTCATTTCCTATGTACAAGCATTACGGGGAAGTAAACAAAAGTCAAAGTGGAGGAAGCCCCTTACCCCAAGATTAGTTGATTGATCATCCTAGCTTGAAGCGGGTTCAAAAAACCAACCTTATGGAATTTTCATTAGCGTTTGTACGTATTACAATACATATAGATTACGGGGGTTGAAAACACAAAATGGGTGGATAGGAAGGAACACCAAAAAACACACAACGGGTTAGTAATGTAGATTATGATTATGTCAATTATCTAAAAGGATACTTCGGCATAACATAAAAAGAATACTAATTGGGGCTTTAAGTTGGTAGAAATGATCAGGCAGTACTCCCCACAATTCCGATCCAGAGTATGCTCCTATCCGCCAGTTAAAGAAATAACTATCAGGAACGAAATAATCCTTTCCCCTTTTTTTAAGCCCCCTTTTCTCTTAGAAAGAAGAATAGGAACAAAAAAAATAGAAAAAATACAATTCCAATAGGAAAGGATCCTTTTATTCTTTCTTTCCTATATTGATGAAATCAAATTCGTGTCATGATTCATGAACTAGTTGAATGTCTAATTCTTTTTCGTAATCGAAACTAAAAAAAGGATGGGTTGAAATATCTATTTATATTTTGACAAGGAGTATTTTATTGAAGGGTTGATTAAGTTATTACCCAACACAGCAAAATTGAAATTCTTAAAGGATGAGATTAATTCCGAAATACTTTTTTTTATCCTTAGAGCAGACAGAATTCCTGTGGTATAATTGGGGACCCTCCGCTAGGTTTTTTTTCTTTATCTATCCTATAACCATATGAAGATAACTCCCGTCCTTACATTTATTTGTGGCCCTGAGGAGCCGTATGAGGTGAAAATTTCATGTACGGTTTTGTAATAGCGATGGGAACCGTAATGTTACCACCGACTATGATTATCTAACAGTTCAAGTACAGTTGATATAGTTGGGGCACAATCAAAATATGGGTTTTGGGGGTGGAATTTGTGGCGTCAACCTATAGGGTTTATCGTTTTTCTAATTTCTTCCCTAGCGGAATGTGAGCGATTACCTTTTGATTTACCAGAAGCAGAAGAAGAACTAGTAGCAGGTTATCAAACCGAATATTCAGGAATAAAATTTGGTTTATTTTACGTTGCTTCCTATCTAAATCTATTAGTTTCCGCATTATTTGTAACAGTTCTTTACTTGGGGGGTTGGAATCTTTCCATTCCATCCATATTTGTTGCTGAGCTATTTGAAAGAAAAAAGTTGGATGGAATCTTTGGAACGACAATTGGTATCTTTATTACATTAGCGAAAACTTATTTGTTCTTGTTCTTTCCGATTACAACAAGATGGACTTTACCGAGACTAAGAATGGACCAACTATTAAATCTTGGCTGGAAATTTCTTTTACCTATTTCTCTGGGTAATCTATTATTAACAACTTCTTCCCAACTCCTTTCGCTATAAAAAAAAGAATAGAATATTCACTACTTGTCTCAAACAAGAGAAAGAAAGAAACTAAAATTATTCATAGATATTCATGATATGTTCCCTATGGTAATTGGTTTCATGAATTATGGTCAACAAACAATACGAGCTGCAAGGTACATTGGTCAAAGTTTCATGATTACTTTATCCCAAGTAAATCGTTTACCTGTAAGTATTCAATATCCTTATGAAAAATTAATCACATCGGAGCGTTTTCGCGGTCGAATACATTTTGAATTTGATAAATGTATTGCTTGTGAAGTATGTGTTCGCGTATGCCCTATAGATCTGCCTGTTGTTGATTGGAAATTTGAAACAAATATTCGAAAGAAACGATTGCTTAATTACAGTATTGATTTTGGAATTTGTATTTTTTGTGGTAACTGTGTTGAATATTGTCCAACAAATTGTTTATCAATGACTGAAGAATATGAACTTGCTACTTACGACCGTCACGAATTGAATTATAATCAAATTGCATTAGGTCGGTTACCAATGTCAGTAATTAACGATTTGACAATTCGAACAGTGTTGAATTCGCCGCAAAGAAAAAATGACTAAACCCTTTAATTTCGAATTACTAGGGTTTCGTTTTGGTATATTTGGTATAAAGGAATAAGGCTTTTTCTTTACTTGAACAATAACCCCAAATCCCAACTATTAATTGGTTGATGAGAAGTACAACTTAATTTGTATTGAAATGGAATAATATATAGACCAAAGCTTTTTGGAGAACTATATTATATAGCTTCCATTTCAAATTGACATTTCGAATAAAGAAAAGAACCAAATTGATCCAATAACAGTATCCGAAACAATTCCTACTTAATAGATTTGAATTTCATTCAATTGGAATTGGGAATGTCTCAGAAAAAAAATGCCCGGTCGGTTCAATAAGTTCATGAACAAGATTTCGATTTATTTATCTCTTAGTTTAATATAATGGATTTGCCTGGACCAATACATGATTTTCTTTTAGTTTTTCTGGGCTCAGGTCTTATATTAGGAGGTCTGGGAGTGGTATTATTTACCAACTCGATTTATTCTGCCTTTTCCTTGGGATTGGTTCTTGTTTGTATATCCTTATTCTATATTCTATCAAATTCCCATTTTGTAGCTGCCGCGCAACTCCTTATTTACGTGGGGGCTGTAAATGTTTTAATCATATTTGCTGTAATGTTCATGAATGGTTCAGACTATTCCAAAGATTTTCATTTGAGTTTTTGGACTGTTGGTGACGGACTTACTTCCCTGGTTTGTACAAGTATTTTTTTTTCGCTAATCACTACTATTCTAGATACGTCGTGGTACGGGATTATTTGGACTACACGACCCAACCAGATTATCGAACAAGATTTGATAAGCAATAGTCAACAAATTGGAATTCATTTATCAACAGATTTTTTTCTTCCATTTGAACTCGTTTCAATAATTCTTTTAGTTGCTTTGATAGGTGCAATTGCCGTGGCTCGTCAGTAACAAATCTTTAGAACTCAAAACAGCAATCACAATTACAATTCGACTTTTTTATGTGTTATCCCACCCATTTCCCTTAAATTCTTTAAAGTCTAGTTGAATACTATTCGTGAATCAATAGAAAAAATCGAAATTTTTGTATTCTATCTATTATCAAATAGATTCTTTTGCTCCGTACTTGGAATATTCGAAGCAATCAAATCACTTGCATTATTGTTCATATTGAAATGAATCGAAATTGGTACGGAGTTGGTCAATGATGCTCGAGCATGTACTTGTTTTGAGTGCCTATTTATTTTCTATTGGTATCTATGGATTGATTACGAGCCGAAATATGGTTCGGGCCCTGATGTGTCTTGAACTTATAGTAAATGCAGTTAATATCAATTTCATAACATTCTCTGATTTTTTTGATAGTCGACAATTAAAAGGAGATATTTTCTCAATTTTTGTTATAGCTATTGCAGCCGCTGAAGCAGCTATCGGATCAGCTATTGTTTCGTCAATTTATCGTAACAGAAAATCGACTCGTATCAATCAATCGACTTTGTTGAATAAGTAGTATTTAGAAATCATAATCAGAATATTCATCAATTCGGCTTAGGATATATAATATGCGCTAACCTCGATCATGTTTGTGAAAACGGAAGAAATCAAAGTATCTTTGTTCTCTCTTAGGAGTTGATCCAGAAGTGGGTTAATTATAAAAATTCTGGTAAATCATTGATTCATCTGGTATTTAAATATACGATGTTTCAAAATTGACTAGATCGAAAATTAAAAAGTTCAAAACAAAAATTGATAGACCCAATGTCACATTCAGTAAAGATTTATGATACATGTATAGGGTGTACTCAATGTGTCCGAGCTTGCCCCACAGATGTATTAGAAATGATACCTTGGGAGGGATGTAAAGCAAAGCAAATTGCTTCTGCTCCAAGAACAGAGGATTGTGTTGGTTGTAAGCGATGCGAGTCTGCCTGTCCAACGGATTTCTTGAGTGTTCGGGTTTATTTATGGCATGAAACAACTAGAAGCATGGGTCTAGCTTATTGATATTGATACGTTCCCAAAAACCCACTTGAATCCGTTTTGAAAACAGTTTCTTTTTTTTTTTACCGATTACCGACAAAACCCGTGCT